CCCTTATTTTGGAAGAGGGACTCTTTTTTTTTGTACTTGCACCGTGAATCCCATTTTTTTTAATCCCTTTCTTAAATTCCGAAAAATAAATCCTTCTTTTTTTTGATTGGATTTATTTTTTCAATTAATTTTGTATAGTATTTCAAAACATACACTATTTAAATTCTTTCTGCTTTCTATATGAAATAAAAAAGTGACTTTTCTTTCACAAAAGACAAAAGTAAGGACAAATTTGAACCATTAACTATTGACTGTGAATTTACGAACGATTCATGGATTTGAATCGAAAATTGTATTTTCCTAATCTTAATGATATCAGAAAAAAAATGGATATCTAACCAATCAGTATTGATTCTTTTCAATACAAAATTATTCTCAATTTGAATTATAACACCAATTATGGGTATATGTAAACCCTAGAACATAAAATTTTACACAGATAGCTAATCTGATATCTTATCTGTCTAGAATTCCTCTATCAAAATTTCTATTCAATTTTTCATTGAATAGAAATTTTGATAGAGCACGGCATGTGCTGTCAAAAATGGAACTGCAGTAAAGGGGGAGACAGGAATATATATATACATAGGTCTATCGAGTTCTATCTGGATATGCTTAATAAGCACTTCAATAGTTTTGTTTATATATTCTATATAATTAGAATCGAATTGAATATTATAAATTGAATATTATATATAAATATAAAATAATTATATATATAAAATATATATATATAATATATAAATAATAAATAGAATTATATATAAATAAAATATATATATAAATCGAAAATATATACAAATAGATAAAAATACATCTTTTCTATGTATATGCAATTTTTTTTTGAATTAAACAAAGAAATCCACCAAAAAGCTAACTAAGTCTTAAAAAAAATAAACTTTCTATTGTTTCTGATTATTGGTTCTTTATCCCATCGAAAGATGAAATCCTGAATCCATTTATTTTATCTATTTATTTTACGGATATTCCAATCATATTGGAATATGTAATATCATAATAATGGTAGAAATGAAATCACGTTTTGTTTTGCTATTCTATAACAAAATTTCCTAAGTCGAAGTTAAGTGTAATTTCTCAACCCCTTTCCAGTTGTATTTCTTGCAAATTCGAATTTGAGTATAAAATTATCTTTATTCCACCGTTCATATGTATTTCATACATTCCATATCCATCTATGGAGTTAGATAAAATTTTATGCGATTCTGTAAACAGAATAAAAATTCTATCATTGCTAGATCGATCTATATAATTGAATTGAATGAGGCACGATCCAATAATGAGATTTTTAAAAATAGTTAATAAACGGGAAATTAAAAATGCTCGAGGATGTAAATGAGGGAATGTCTACAATACCTGGATTTAATCAAATCCAATTTGAAGGATTTTGTAGGTTTATTGATCAGGGCTTAACAGAAGAGTTTTCTAAGTTTCCAAAAATTGAAGATACAGATCAAGAAATTGAATTTCAATTATTTGTGGAAACATATCAATTAGTCGAACCATTGATAAAAGAAAGAGATGCTGTATATGAATCACTTACATATTCTTCTGAATTATATGTATCCGCAGGATTAATTTGGAAAAACAGTAGGGATATACAAGAACAAAAAATTTTTATTGGAAACATTCCTCTAATGAATTCCCTAGGAACTTTTCTAATAAATGGAATATACAGAATTGTAATCAATCAAATATTGCAAAGCCCCGGTATTTATTACCGCTCAGAATTGGATCATAACGGAATTTCGGTCTATATTGGGACTATAATATCAGATTGGGGGGGGAGAATAGAATTAGAGATTGATAGAAAAGCAAGGATATGGGCCCGCGTGAGTAGGAAACAGAAAATATCTATTCTAGTTCTATCATCAGCTATGGGTTTGAATCTACGACAAATTTTAGAGAATGTGTGTTACCCTGAGATTTTCTTAGCTTTCCTGAATGATAAGGAAAAAAAAAAAATTGGATCAAAGGAAAATGCCATTTTGGAGTTTTATCAACAATTTACTTGTGTAGGGGGCGATCCGGTATTTTCTGAATCCTTATGTAAGGAATTACAAAAGAAATTCTTTCAACAAAGATGTGAATTAGGAAGGATTGGTCGATTAAATATGAACCGGAGATTGAATCTTGATATACCTCATACCAATACATTTTTGTTACCGAGAGATATATTGGCAGCTACAGATCGTTTGATTGAAATGAAATTTGGAATGGGTACACTTGACGATATGAATCATTTAAAAAATAAACGTATTCGTTCTGTAGCGAATCTCTTACAAGATCAATTCGGATTAGCCCTGATTCGTTTAGAAAATGTGGTTAGGGGGACTATATGTGGAGCAATTAGGCATAAATTGATACCAACCCCTCAAAATTTGGTAACTTCAACTCCATTAACAACCACTTATGAATCTTTTTTTGGATTACACCCATTATCTCAAGTTTTGGATCGAACTAATCCATTGACACAAATAGT